TATTTTCTTATGTCATTAGGCAAACCAACTTTTAGATTCAAATCCAAGAAGCATTCACGAATTCTCAGTCAACGAATAGTTAATGGTTCCCATTTGTCATCAATTTTGGTTTTTTTGAGTCAAAATATAAATTTTCTTTTTCAATAGAAAAGTGAGGGGAAGCTTTTTGGCATTGTGTGTTTTGAGATACTATACAATCAATCGCAGGGGTAGATCAAATACAATCAAAAGGGGAAAGAGGGTTTCTTTTATAATTTTTCTAAATTTAGAAAAGGATTAAATTAGAAAAGGATTAAAAAGGGGATGCAAGTACAATAAACTCAAATTTAGTAATCCAACCCAAAAAGGGAAATTTTGATACTATTGTGTATCGTTTTCCCCCCCCTTTTTTTCCGTGAATATACAATTCAAAAATTTTTTTTACAAAAAACCCAAAAAATTTTTTTTTTTTTCCAATAAAAGATCCGAAAGTAAAAATACCCCAAAATCCCAATGAAAGGGCCCCTATGGTCCAGTGGTTACGACCTCTCTCTTTCACGGAGAAAACGAGGGTTCAAGTCCCTCTGGGGGTATACCAAGACTCAAGACTATAGGAGTGGGATTTTCTATCAAGTGATCTATATTTGTCAAGTCCTTTGAATAGTCTACTCAGTGGGACTTTGTATGTTAGATCAAGTGATATGTATTTGTCAAATCTGCCTGGGAGACGAAAGGAAGTTGATTGTGGAACGTCTAAAATGAATTAGGCGTTGGGTCGATGCCCGAGTGGTTAATGGGGACGGACTGTAAATTCGTTGACAATATGTCTACGCTGGTTCAAATCCAGCTCGGCCCAACAATTTGTCAATCTACTATCAGATGGTAGAACGCTCTTGTTCTTAAGAAATACCTGATACGAGAGAATAAAAAAGAATCCAAAATTTCTGCTAGATCTATTCTTATTTCCCTGGGATTGTAGTTCAATAGGCAAGAGCACCGCCCTGTCAAGGCGGACGTTGCGGGTTCGAGCCCCGTCAGTCCCGACGGATCCAATAAGTACATTAATCCGCCTCTCCATTTTCTGTGAAAGAAGGGACAGAGAGCATAATTGAATTCCGAAGGGGTTTCCCTTCTTTTTTTCAGGATTCTGTCGAAGAAAGAACAAACCCTAAACTAAAATGAAAATCACTAAAATAGTGAAGTTCATAGAATATTCCATCTTTTCTCCTGCGACTCATCTTTCTCATACTTCTTTGTCTTCTAAAGAAATTTAGATCATTAAAATTTAGAACCTAATTCCTCTCTTTTTACACTTCGTTTGTATTTTTTGTTGGGGTTTTGTAGTAAGGATAAATAAAGTAAAGGAATTTTTGATTGGCCCGGGAATCCAATCTTGGATTCGGTATGGATAAAAGATGTTCGTATGTTATACTATTCAATTCTCGACGACGAATTAATTTAATAGCTCAGATATTGTTATTTCAGATATTGTTATTCATGAGATTGATCCGATTCAAGATCATCGATAGGTAATGCATTCATTGAATTGACAGGTGAAAGATTTATCATCTCTATGGGATTAAATCCCGAGTTATTGCGAAAAAAAAAAAAAAAAAAAAAAAAAAAAACGATGAGATTATGGAAGTAAATATTCTTGCATTTATTGCTACTGCACTGTTCATTTTAGTTCCTACTGCTTTTCTACTTATAATTTACGTAAAAACAGCCAGTCAAAATGATTAATTACTTTAAATGAAACTTGACTTCTGAATTCTTATCACTAGTTGAAGAAATCAAATGAAAAGTATTCTATTTTTACGTATTAAATGAAATCAACGGGCTATCATCGGCGGTCTTCTATGAGATCCGAGAGTATGGTAAGTAAGAAATTTCTTTCTTACTTACCATACTCTCTATTAGTGTTATAGTAGTGTATAAAATTGTTTCTAATAAAGTTGGTATACTATATTAGCTTCTATCTTCATGTAGTTATTAATCCATATATGGAATTGACGTAGGACCCAATTCTATTTCTTTTGATACATCTATTTATTCCGGATGAATCTGAAATAATTGTTTTACTGTTATAGAATACATTTTTCCACTGGAATCCAATGGAATTTGTAAATGAAGATATTTTTATTTGAAAATGATTTCAATTCAAATAAAAAATGCGTTGCAGAACGATCTATAAAACAATTGATACCGTTTCATTCCTCAACTAACTTAGGAGTGCTTCTAAAGTCCACTTCTTCCCCATACTACGAGTGAAAGGGAAAATGTAAAGACTACCATTAAAGCAGCCCAAGCGAGACTTACTATATCCATGTGAATTATGTCCCTTATCTCTATGATAGAATTTTTCCATTATGGCTGACTAATAATAGTAGAATGAATGGTCCAGAGTCAAAAAGGGATTCTGGCCGAACACTATTGATGAACCAATCAAATAAATCTATTTCAAAAATTCCTATATGATTTCTAATTGAGAAAGACTAAACACAAGTAAAATAAACAAGAACATTACAAAGGAATGTTACTAATGGAACATCTAGTAATAAAATTGGAACATCTAGTAATAAAATAAGAGGGTCCATTCCTTTTTTCTTGCCCTTCAAAGTAAAAGTAGATCAATTGCTATCTATTACAAAGTTTTTCCTATTTAATCTAATACGTACCCTTTCCCGATTATCTCTCTGAAGGAGTTGAGATATAGTATATTATACTCTTGACGAGGGGTAAAAAAAAAAAATTTTTATTTTTCACTTTTTTATAGAAAAAAGTAAATTATCCATCTCAATCTAATAGTGATTGAATGCCTAAACACTCAGAGATTCTCGCGAGTCTATATATCGAGTCTATATATGTAGATTACAGTATAGAAAGAACTTCCCCCAACCAGTAGTTAATTTATCTGCCGGCTATCCAATAAAGACCCAATCAGTAGACATTACATTAATAGTAGAAGGGAATCGGGAAGTCTTGCTTCGACCATTAGAATCTTTCTTTTCATTTTGGATTCAAAGAGTTATTTACAAAATACCCAGAACGGATGTTTAGAATCAACCAAGTATTAACAGTCCCCTTATTCTGTTCTGCTGGGTAAAATTTGGTTGAGTTATATCAGCAGAACAGAATACGATATTTGGATTCGTTTGTTGATGAGGCGGCACCCGGATTTGAACTGGGGAAAAAGGATTTGCAGTCCCCCGCCTTACCACTCGGCCATGCCGCCCTATGGCCACCTTGATTCATAAATCAACTAGAGTCCCGGCCACCTTTAGAAAATAAAAAAGCACTAGAAAGACAATAGGTAATAATAAAAATACCATAGGGAATTAATGCCTAAGGCCACCTTAATTAATATAACTCAGGCCGAGAGCCGCCTTTAGTATTAGTAGATGAATAGGATATTAATCAAACCAAAAAACTCGTTAACTATTCTGGAGGTTAATGGTAATCAAACTTTACCACTCAATTACAACCTTAAAACTTGATTTCATTGGTCTTTCTCGTCTTTATATTTCTCATTCACAAAGGGTTCTGCGTTGGATCCAAGATCCTTTACTCTCCAGTGGATTCAAGGCGCTTTACCAAAATAGATTTGACCACTTAAATTATATTGCGCCCTAAGTCATACTGTCAATTGACGACAGAGCAGGAGGGCAATAAAAGAAGAGATAAGACGGAAATATAGATTAGGTATATCCGCGCGTTAACGTTAAGTTAATAAATACAACATTCATATAGTTTTCTGGTATTCAAGTAGATTAGAATTTCAATACCATTATAATATAAGAAACTGAATAAGAAACTGAATCAGTTTTGATATTCTAAAAAAAATCCCAAAGCAGAGTAAGCCTAAATGGTAGAATTCTGTTTCTAGGACTTTTTTATCAATTCCGTTCCGGTTGCATCTCTTCAAATAAGTTCAGTATCAATTTTGATTTCATCTATCTCATAGATTCCAGTCAACGATTCATAGAATCGAAATTCCATCATTGCTAGATCTATAGGATTTTCTTTGATGGATAATGAGCCGGCCAAAATGGTATTTTTTTTTTTTTTTTTTTTTTTTAGAATTCGATATGGATGAATAGAAATAACTGACAATTTCAAAATAATCCGGAGAGATGGCTGAGTGGACGAAAGCGGCGGATTGCTAATCCGTTGTACGAGTTATTCGTACCGAGGGTTCGAATCCCTCTCTTTCCGTTTCCGTTGATGACTTTCTATTTTTTATTTCAAATTTAGCAAACCCCTTTTGATTTTTTTCTAGTGAAATTTGTGGAATAGCTAAAATAAAATATTAAGAAAATTGTAAAATCAAGCAAGAAAAACGAAATTTTTATTTTATTCTTCACGTCCAGGATTGCGTCCTGGATCATTGGATAGGAATCCAAAGATGAAGAGAGAAACAAAGAATATTACTACTGTGTAAACGAAAAGTTTGAGAGTAAGCATTACACAACCTCCAAGATCATTTTTTGAAAAAGAAAAACGAGAAAAGATAAAGATAATAGATCCTCCATTTTTATATCACATATCCTATTTTGACACCAAGAAATGAATTATAGAAATAGAAAAGAATGTTCAGAAATTCAAATTTTGAATTTTCAAATTTTGAATTGAAGTTGAAATTTTTAATAAGAGTCTTTGATTACCACAAATCATTTTCATACCGACAATTAGATATTGTAAGCGACCCTAAGCTAATAAGGTATTTTGCCGGAAAAAGGATGAAAATCGGGAAATGGGGCGAGCCGGATTTCTCGCGGCTATCCGAGAATTTCAATGTTTGAATTGAAGGTTCATACTGTCAGACTTATTTGATCTTCTAAATTATTATCATTTTTCTCGAAAAAATCATGAATTTTCTAGGATACTATTCAAGATCTTATCGAAAACTTACAGCAGCTTGCCAAACAAAGGCTAAAAGAAAAAAGAACAGGGGTATGACTGGCATAACATCTACGATTGGATTCAAAAAAGCATAGGCTTCGGGCAATTTGGCGAAGAAAATACTACTCGGATAAAGGGCAGAATTAAGACAGATCAAACTAAAGATATTAAGCATAACAGACTATTTTTTTTTCGTCGAAATAATTGCTATTTTGATTGAGTTATTGATATAAGGAAAAATGAAGAAAGTAAGGTAGACAAAAAAATCCTTCTTTTTCCACTCAATCAAAAATCCTCCAATTCTCAAAGGAGAATAGAAGAAATCATACTTTCATACAATATCTTAATTGAATTATATGTAATGATCAATAAATTCAGTTGAATTCTAGATATACACATGTCAAAATTCTAGCAACGAATCTATAAGAAATTATATAAAGGAGAAAGATTTTCTATAGATAGTTGGACTGGAATTGACGAACACTTAATACCAATATTATTCTTTATTAGTATTAGTGTCCAATCAAAATAGAAATGGGGCGTAGCCAAGCGGTAAGGCAACGGGTTTTGGTCCCGCTATTCGGAGGTTCGAATCCTTCCGTCCCAGAGCATATCCCTTGTATCCGAATACTTCTTTTTTGTTCAACAAGGTTCTGTTTCAAGGTCTAATATTGGATAGAGTATGATTCCTCTTTCTTTTTTGATTTGAAATGATTCTTTTCGGAATCATATCTTAATTTTTCACAAACTGAACTAAATTGAGTTCAAATTACATGCAAAAGTAACTAAACCCTTTTGTGATCCAGATAAAGATAAGATGGGACATCGATCTGTAGAAAGATTACTTAACCTCAGGTGAAACAAAATATGAAAATACATATAAAAGAGGAAGTGCTTAGCCTATAGGTATGGATTGTTATCCTATTTCAGTGACAAAAAGTCTTTCCATTTTTGTGAAAAAGAATTTGCATCCCTAAAATTAAAATATTTAACAATGATATTTCTTTTTTCTTTTGATTGTTCGATCTATTTAGATTATTTGCTTTACATCATTGACAATTCCATTCGAAAAGAAAAATATCTTTCTTATGATAATCAAATGGAGTCTTTACTGTAAAACTTGACTCAAATAATGATGTAGAAGTAAGAAACTTTTTCAAGTATAAAGATTTGTAATGATTCTTTATGTGGATTGAATCTTTGGGAAGTTTTGGGAAGTTGGAATGGGTCAGTCTATCTTATTGAGTCACTTGAAGAGGCAGAGTCAAATAGAATTTCTTTATTCGTGTGATTTCTGTTAGTTATGTTATTTCTATATTTCAATTTCTGGATATTTCTGTTAGACATTTTTTGAGATAGAGATTTATAGAAAAAGTTCCATTCATACAAAAAAGCCGGGGTCTTGCTAATATTTCTTCAGAAAAATCTTTATTATCTATGTAGATAAGAAAAAATCTAAATGGCTGTGTCTCTGTACCGACTGAACCAATGACTATTCATGATTCCATAATTGAATCAATTCCATACTGGTTCCAAATTAGAGGAATGTTATGGTAAAACTTCGTTTAAAACGATGTGGTAGAAAGCAACGTGCGACTTGAAGGACACGATCCGGTGTGGATTCTTATTCTTACATCCACCATTTTATATAGGAATGAAGGTGCTCTTGGCTCGACGTCCTTTTTCTATTCTACTAGAACCCTTCTTTTTTTTCTTGGGTTTTACTGTAAATAGTTAGTGATGGAGCTCGAGTAGAAAGTATTGATTAATTTCTCAGGGGCAACGATCTAGGGTTAATGCCAATCAATAAATTGGAACAACTTCGTAAGTATATCTTCGATATAGAAATCGAAAGTATCCGATTCGAGCAAATTTTCCATTCAAAAAAATTTGTTGGAACGGCTAAAACTTTTTCGATCCACAGTGTATCGCGCACGAATCAACCATCGGTATGATTCTTTGATAGAAAGAAATCACAAAAGGGGTATGTTGCTACCATTTTGAAAGGATTAAGAAGCACCGAAGTAATGTCTAAACCCAATGATTTAAAACCAAGATAAAGGATCCCAGAACAAGGAAACACCACTTCAATTGTCTCACGGATCCAAATAAAGAATCCAAATATATTTGAAATGAGACGAAAAGGGGGGTTAAAGACCACTCAAAAAAAATCTTAATTTCTTTAAGATATTTGAGAATTATTGAACTTGAGTTATGAGTACAAATGATTTTTTTTAAGGAAGGAAGCTAAAAAAAAATGACTATGAGTTAAGAGTTAAATTATAGACTAATTTCTTTTACGGATTCCTTTCCTATTTATTCTAATTTTATCCATAGACAAAACTTCGAATCATTTTTTATCGAGCCGTACGAGGAGAAAACTTCTTATACGGTTCTAGGGGGGTTCTTTTTCATCTACACCTATCCCGATGAGCCGTCTATCGAATCGTTGCAATTGATGTTCGATCTCGAAGAGAAGGAAGAGATCTTCATAAAGTGGGTTTTTATGATCCTATCAAGAATCAAACTTATTTAAACGTTCCCGCTATTCTCTATTTCCTTGAAAAAGGCGCTCAGCCCACAGGAACTGTTCAGGATATTTTAAAAAAGGCAGAGGTT